GACGGGAAGCTACTCACCGAGGGAAAAGGGCAAGCCATAGAGGGGGAAGGGCAACTGCTTCTTACTATATTAGTAGGGAACAGAGCAGGACCCTAATCTTGCCTTTAGGAACAATAGCGACTTCTTCTGGAAAGCGGGAAACTACTGACTAATATAGAGGCACACTACTATCAGGAAAGGCCTGGTCGTTCCTATGTCCCCAGTTGCATTTGGTAGGCAATCCAGAGGCAGGAGATCACCCAATGACTTCCTCTTTGAAAGGAAAGGAAAGCCCGCAAAGACCTCTAGTCCGAAAAGGGGCACTGTCCTCTATTTAGGAAGAAATGCACGCCCTGGTAGCTCATCTTGGCTCAGAGGGGAAAGGCACGCGACACAACTAGTTAAGTAAGAAGAGGGGCCGCGGGTCGTGCTCTTGATATAGACCTCGGGGATGGATCCCTTATTGGACTGCTACAAATGGTTCCTATTTAGTGACAGAAATTCTTTTTTGTTTGGGGAACAGAAGCAGTAAGACAATCGGGATATCCGGGGGTGACGGAACCTGGAAACTACTTATAGATAGGCACAGACGAAGGAAGGGAAGGCCCTCTGCTTGATCTTCTCTTGCTCTTGCTCGAGTCCTAGGAGCTCGTCCTCCAGACGGACCAGTCTCGTACTTTCTATTTTCTTTTTATCTTGCATAATGTGACCCTACTCTTTCTTTTAGGCAGGGGAAGCAAAAGCACTTATCGAGCTAGGAGCACTGTTAAGGCTCGAGAGACCTCTTGGTGCCTGGAACAAAGACGATCCTTTGGGGGGACTTCCTCTTTGAAAGGAAAGGACTACTCTCTTACTAAATTAGTAGGGCACCATACTCTTACCTTTAGGACCGACCAATAACAACCGGAACACACACATTTTTTTATTATGCTAAAAAGATCGGTTGATAATAGGCCGATTAGGACTTCTAGCAACCTATTCAATAACAACATATTATGGTACACAATCCGCTGTGGACAAAGAGCGCTTGCTCGGACTTCTATTGAGATTTACCTCGGAGAGAGAACAGGCCAAAAACAACCGATTGTGTGCCCCATCTTTTTATTGCACGAAATATGCTGCTACTAGGAGAGCTCCCTTATCAGACCAGGCAAGCTCAATAACTAGCGGCTGCTGCGTATGGATACCTGGAGACATAGATACCTAGATACAAGGGAAAGCAACTTGCCTTATCGAGCTAACAGCGCACTTAAGTTAAGGTATGAGGCTCATTGCCAATAACAAGCTAACTCCCGAGGGGGGACTTACTCACAGACAGGAGAGGGAGAACCGGGGACTTCTCCTTACTTTAGGAAGAAATCGGATCCCAGATGAGCTCACGACTCACCCAATGAGGAAAGAGAAAGCTAAAGACCACTTATTCAACTACCAGCCAAGGAAGGAGCGGAATCCCCTAACCGTTGAGGGAAAAGCGCCCTAGTCAGGGAAGAGAAAGCACGACTCTCTTGCAAAACAAAATGAGTAGGGCACGGAGGAGGAACCTACTCTTTCCTTTAGGCCAGCCCACTAGCAACCGATTCAGGTACTTTTTATTTATGTAAAAAGATAGGTTGGTGTATGATAGGTAGTACTATACCATAAAAGAAAGAGGAACAACACATTCTATTACACATACACAATCAGTTGTGGACTCAGAAAGGCTGCTCGGAACTTCTATTGAGAGTTTCCCTCGGGGATAAAGCTCTTATTGGACTGCTATAAATACGGCAGATTTAGGGAAAGACATTCCTTCTTCTTGGGCAACAGAATCCGTAAGACAATCGAATCGGGCTTACCGAGGTTGACTCAATATCGGGATAGACGGGGGGCTAGGAAACTACTTCATAATAGATAGGCACACTCGAAGGAAAGGAATGCCCAGTCATAAGACGGAGATGAACGACTCAATTCCTCTAGAAGATAGGAGAGAGAACGAACAACCGATTCTATGAAAGATTATGTAATTTAAAAAGAGTGGTTGCTACTATAAGAGGGAAGCAAACTCCCTTATCGAGCTAGCAGGGCACGTGAAGGTATGAGGCTCATTGCCAGCAACAAAGGAGCTCCATAGGACAAGGAAACGGAACCCAGAAAGAAAGCTCGTGGGGACTGCCTGGGGGAATTCCTCTTTGAAAGGAAAGGGATATAAGGGGCATTGTCCTGACTTTAGGAGCTAGGAGCACAGTTAAGGTATCCCTCTTATTGACTGGAACAAACGGGATCCCTCAGGGAAGACAGACGCCCATTCCTTTGCAATGGCAGGACGGGCTTTAAGAATTCCTTATTCAACTACCAGTGCAGGAAGGAAGGCAAGATAGAATCAAATCTTCTACTCGTCTGCTCTTACCTAAGAAGGTATTCTGTCAGATTGTCTTCTCATCAGCGGACTATTCTGTGAACTAAATAATTGAGACACATGATAGGACGCTACTCTTATAGCTTCAGCTAGGCGGATACGAAGGACAGAAACTACCTAGCTAAT